CATTTGACTCCGTACTGCTGAACGATTTAACCGCACATTTGAAAAATAGCCCAAAAGGTGAAATGAATGTTCGGAGAATTGGTTTATTTGGATCGTTCCTGGTTGAGACCAAACATCAAAATGACATTGCCATAAATGGATAAGATAGTATTTCCATTTATTCATCAAAAGGGGCGCATTCTTTGAAGCCAAAATGGATTTTCCTTGATATCTAACATAATGAATGAAAGGATCCGTGAAGAATGATAAGGTAGACGAAAAATCATTAGCAAAGACTTCTACAAAATCTTCTATTTTTGCATAGAAATAGATTCGCTCAAAAAAAACGCTAAAAGATGTTAATCGTAAATGAGAGGATTTGTTACGTAGAAAAAGGAAGATAGATTCGTATTCACATACATAAAAATTATATAGGAACAAGAAAAATCTTGGATTACTTTTTGAAAAAGTAGAAATCGATTTTTTTGGAGTAATAAGACTATTCCAATTACAATACTCATAAAGAAACAACCTTAATAAATGAAAGAAAGGGGCATCTTTCACCCAGTATCGAAAGGTTTGAACCAAGATTTCCAGATGGGTAGGATAGGGTATTCGTACATCTGACACATAATTTAAATATGGAAATTTATCCTCGAAAAACGGAAAAATGGAATGAATCGATCGCAAATTATTATAATATTTTATGATTTCTGCCCCCTCTAAGGAGGAGCTTATTAATTGTAGGGAAAATGGAATTTCCACGACGATGGCAAAACCTTCTGATATTATTTGAGAATACAAATTCTTGTTATAACCCCAAAATTGATTTTTTTTAGAATCATTAGCAGAAATAATCAAATGATTCTGTTGATACATTCGAGGAATTAAACGTTTTACAATCAGTAAACTAGATTTATTGTCATAATCTACATTTTCCGCAAAAATGGATCTATTAAAATCATGACCATAAGCAAGTCCATAAATATACTCACGAAAAATAAGTGGGTATAGGAAGTCCTGTTGGCGAGATATATCTAGTTCTAAATCTACTTGATATTCCTCCATTTTTGAAATTCAATTTGGTCAAAGGATCAGGGATTCATTGATTCTCAAATGATACATAGTGCGATACAGTCAAAACAGGTATTATATATATTCTAATTAGAATAAAAAATGAGTATGAATAGATACCTAGAAAACAAGTAAAACCCATCAACGGACTCTCTCTCCTCGCTTTTTCCATCTAATCTAATTAATTGTTCTAGGATAACAAGCTAGTTAGAAATCCTTTATTTTCTCAGCCTAATCGCTCTTTTGATTTTGGAAAAAAAAAAGATCTTTATCAATATACTCTTTCTTCTACACATTTATCGCCATCCCATAATGGAGAATAGCTAATAGTTAGGACTCATAACAAAAATAAATCACAAAATAATCTATTCGTGGCATAAGCTTTTCCCACATCAAGCACTAATCGATTTTTAACGTACAATTAGATGGGGTAATCATTCAAATTAAAAACGAAAGCTCGTTGCTTTTTGTTTCCCTATAATTGGAGCCGCCAAGCTCTATCCCTTTATTAATTCAACCCAATTGCATTTTTTTCTTTCGATCCAAGAATTCAAACAAAAATTTTGGCCGGACCCAATGATCCAATAAGAATTCATTTTTTTTTTTATTTGCCATTGTATTGATACGACATGCTGCTTTTTCCATTCATTCCTTTCTGGATCAGTCGTGGTCTTACAAACTCTACCAATGGTATGGACGAACTAATTGCTTCATAGAAATGTGTAAAAAATTGAGTCGCGCTTAAAAGCCGAGTACTCTACCATTGAGTTAGCAACCCTAATAAAATTAATCAAATAGGATGTGTATATTCAATCACAATAAAAAAGCCTACGGAACGGTAACGTGAATAAATCGATCGATTTATTCATGTTCGGATTATATTTGTTTGATACTCTGTTGTCAATATGAGTGTTGAAAAACGAATACAAAAGAATAAAATTGAGAAAACAAGCAAAACGGATGAAAATTCGAAAATGAAATCTTATCTTAACTTAATCTTAATATGATATTTCTATATATTTCTATATTATTAAATAAAATAAAATCGATTTTTTAATTTTTAATTTTATTATCCATTTTATTTAATTATTTTATGATATAATTATTAAATAGAAATTCTATTCTAAACTAAAAAAAAAAATTATAGAAAAAAAAACTTCTTAATAGTTCCCCCTGTTGTGTGAAATTCACATCGAAAAAAAAAAATAGTTGTTCTCCCTTAAGAATCGGAAGAACCCTTTTCGTAAAATTCGTAAAATATCGTCTGCTTAATAAGTTTCTATTCCAACACGAAAGGAAATAAGGGCAATATGCAGGACCAGGATGGGTAACAAAAGTTATGATATTTAGCTTGATCTATGATCCGAAACGAAACTACGGGATAGAAAAGAATACACCAATCCTAACGATCCATAGGATTCATTATGGATACAAGCCAAGAATAAGA